GGCTTGTTGGAAAACTTGTTGTCGGACCTGATTAATTGTTCTTTGTTGCTCAAAAAAAAGAGTTTCATTTTTGAAAGTTTCTAATCGTTCCAAGCTATCACAAGTAGTATTAATCAAATTCATTTTTTCTCGTTCTATCTCAAAGTATCCATTCATTCGATACTCATCTGCTTCTATTTTCACGTTACGTAATCGAGTCTGGGCTTTTGCGAGCTGTTCAACGATTCTCATACGTAATTCTTCTGAATCTCGAATAGCGCTCAAGATCCTATGTTTTCGCTTATCTAATAAATCATTTAATGAAAGTAGATTATCTTTCCATTCATTTCAAAACTCTCATATCTCTTCCCGAACCAAACATGAATCTTTCGATTCATTTGGCTCTCACGCTCAATTGTTTCTTTGATGGGCATTACCATATCTTTGAATGGAATGAGCCTATCCTTTCTTTTCTGTTCGTATTCAAAGATATCAAAACTAGAATATTAGGAGGACTCTTCAGACTAGAAAAAATTGTCAGCAAAGTTGTTTCTTTATTTTGTTTGTTACTTACAAATTTGCAAATTTGATTGATTATTTCCAAAAATAAAAATAAAAAAACTTTAAATATGAATCTCATTCTATTATTTCTTATTTATATGCTATGGTAAATTAGATAAAAATTCTAATAGAAATAGAATTTTGAACTTCATTACTTACATTTTCATTCGTATTCGCATTATTCTTCAAATTGAGAATGAGATTTCTATTTTTCTTTTTTCATCCAAAAAATTCCAAAAATTTCTATTGTTTATACAATACATAGGTCGTCGATTCGGCAGTGGATAAAAAAGGGAAAGGGAAAGATACCCAGCTTTAGAGTAAATGGTGAAAATAATTTTATCCATTATGAGTGTTCTACATCGGATAAATTCCCAATTCTTCATTGTTATCATTTGAAAACTTTAAACCATTTTGGTATGAATGGACCGGTAGAAAGAGTACCATTCTATGCTCTGCCCGACTTTCAGAAATTTATTTTTAACCATGTAAAAGACCTCAACATTCTGAATTATTCTTATTAATTATTCTTATTGGTTGATAGATAATCAAAATTAATTTACCAATTAGTCGCGAAATGCTATGGTTCTTACATAGGATTTCGAAATGAAATCCAATTCCGAAGTAATTCGTCGAGATTGTCTTTATTTTTTTTTTCTTTTTGCTATAAAAATAAAGTAAAGTGCAGCCGGTTAAATCCAACGTATTCTTGAAATAGACAACTCGCACACACTCCCTTTCCAAAAAAAATCAATACACCCAGCACTACGCCTAGATTTATTGGATTTGTTGCTAAAATATCGGTATTCAACTCGAAACTCCCAGCGGAGGACCAGTGCCCCAAGGAATCGGTTATATTTCTCATATGTTCTCCTATTATAGATAGGACTAAGAAAGAACAGAGTTCTTTTTGTACCACTCGCCTACTATTTATACTATTTATTTTAGATCGCTTTCTGCTTGTAATGGAATTGATATTTTTTGATGTGAATAGATGCCATTTTCATACTCTTAATGTCTTATATGCTTCTTTTTTTTTTTTTTTACATTTTGATTCTGGGATGAATTCTGGGATGAAATTAAACAAAAGGATTTGCAAATAAAAGAGCTAATGCCACGACCAGTCCATAAATTGTTAAAGCTTCCATAAAAGCCAGACTAAGCAATAAAGTACCTCGTATTTTACCCTCTGCTTCTGGTTGTCTCGCAATACCTTCTACAGCTTGGCCCGCAGCAGTACCTTGACCAACTCCAGGTCCAATAGAAGCAAGCCCTACAGCCAATCCAGCAGCAATAACGGAAGCAGCAGAAATAAGTGGATTCATGGTAAGTTCCTCATACAAAAAAAAAACGAAATGGTTAATGATACAACCAACCAATGAATTTCTACTTAATGTTTTTCTCTTTATCTACTTATTTTTCTACTTTTGTTTTTTTATTTTGACTATTTACTTTACTACACTACCTTACTACATTTTGTTTGACTTTGTTATCACTTCACTAACAGTAAAAACTTCAAAATTAAATTCGAATATTACTGAATTGTCAGAACTACTTTGATATATGATATATCGTTTTTTTTTATACCAATGATAGATATGCATTCTATACGATTTTCATTATTGCACTTCCTTTTTTATAAACTCTTCTATTCTTTCATTCAATTTAGAATCAAAAAGGACTTATATTGAAATGACTTATATTGAAATTCATCTATATGCAATGGGTTAGAAAAAAAGATATAGGGGGAATTCCTATCTAACTAGTCAATAACATTTTTTCTTCCATAAACTAAAGCACCTGTACTTTTTATTCTTTGAAATCGTATTCTGAAACCATTTTTCGAAATAAAAAAAAAATATAAATACACAAGAACTGAAGTATATATAGTCGGAATATGGTAGGAACCCTCCCACACCCCCCAACCCTTCTTTCTCTTCCCAATTATGCAATATCATCTATCTTTCTTCATAAATACATATAGATACATATTGGTAGCTATTTTCTATTTGCATTTGCTTCTCGAACCCAGTGATTGAACCACGCATTGCTTGAATTGGGATAAGCTTCAAAAAAGACTATTTTGAAAGTTAGTTAATGATGTCCCTCCATAGATTCACCTATATAAGCAGCAGCCAAAGTTGCAAAAATAAGAGCTTGAATACCACTTGTAAATAATCCAAGAAACATGACAGGTATAGGAACTACCGAAGGCACTAAAGAAACAAGAACAACAACTACTAATTCATCAGCCAATATATTCCCAAAAAGTCGAAAACTAAGGGATAAAGGTTTTGTGAAATCTTCTAAAATATTAATTGGTAAAAGTAGGGGAATTGGTTGAATGTATTTCCCGAAATACCCTAAGCCTTTTTTGCTAAAACCCGCATAGAAATATGCGACTGACGTGGGTAAAGCTAAAGCAACAGTAGTATTTATATCATTCGTAGGCGCAGCTAACTCCCCATGAGGTAACTTTATGATTTTCCAAGGTAAAAGAGCACCTGACCAGTTAGAAACAAAAATAAATAGGAACATCGTTCCAATAAATGGAACCCAAGGGCCATACTCCTCCCCAATCTGAGTTTTGCTCAAGTCTCGAAGAAATTCAAGGACATATTCAAAAAAATTCTGACCGCCGGTCGGAATCGTTTGTGGATTCCGAACAGCTATGATGGCTGACCCTAATAAGATAGCAATTACAACCCAAGAAGTGATAAGTACTTGGGCATGAATTTGTAACCCTCCTATTTGCCAATATAAATGTTGGCCTACTTCTACACCTGATATATCGTATAACCCTTTGAGTGTTTTACATGGTATAACATTCATATTGTCCTAGAACCAAAATCGAACTTCAATAAAGGAATTATTTTGATTCAAACATCTCGTTTTCAATTCATCTACGTTCATCCATGAATTGAAGTTATGAATCGTATATTAAAGATACCAATAAATAGGATCAAAAATAGGATCAAAAACTACCAATCATTTTATATTTCTTATTCAAAACACAGTTCAAATTCAAAAAAATGCAAACCAAAACCAATAAGAAAATAAGAATAAAAAACAAAAAAGGAAATCCATGGATTTCCAAAAAACGAACGAATCTTATTCTGAATTTGAATTATAGAAAATCAACCATTTTTTATATAGCTAGAACGTCCCTCACAAATTGCAGATACTAATTTGGTAAGAATCAATCGAATCGAAGCTATAGCATCATCATTGGCTGGAATAGAAATATCTGCAAGATCTGGGTCACAATTTGTATCGATTAAACAAATCGTCGGAATACCCAAAATGACACATTCTTGAAGAACCATATATTCTTCTTGCTGATCAACAATAATTACAATATCGGGCAATCCCGTCATATATTTGATCCCACCCAGATATTTTTGCAAGATAGATAACTTTCTCTTCAACATTGCTGCATCTCCTTTGGGGAGATGGTTGAATTTTCCCATTTTTTTTTCTGCTCTTAAGTCCCTGAACTTCTGAAGTATCGTTTCTGTCGTAGACCAATTCGTTAACATACCACCAAGCCTCTTTTGATTAACATAATGGCATCGAGCCCTTATTGCTGCTAATGCTACTAGATTTGCTGCTTTATTTGTAGTACCAACGATTAAGAAGGTTTTTCCCCTACTTGCTGCATCAAAAACTAAATCGCAGGCTTCTGATAAAAAACGAGCAGTTATAGTCAGATTTGTAATATGAATACCTTTACGCTTTGCAGAGATGTAAGGAGCCATTTTAGGATTCCATTTCTTAGTACCATGCCCAAAATGAACTCCTGCTTCCATCATCTCTTCCAAATTGATGTTCCAATATCGTCTTCCCATTTTCCCTCACTTTCTCTTTGTTTTTTTTTTTCAAAGTCAAAGATATTAAGTACCCTGTGAAATAAATAATTGTTCCGACGGAACCTTCTACCAGGATTAACCATTGATCTACGACCCAAACCATGAATTTCTTTTCATTCTTTCTTTTTTATTTCATTGATTCCCAAGGACCAGAGAGTTCAAGTAAAAAGAATGAATCTCTTGTTAGGAGTTACTAAATTACGTAAATAATTGGTATACTCTCTCATTTTGAGCAAAAGAACCAAAGAATTCTCTATGGTATAACAAAATATCTCTCATTTCCAACTCGAATAGATTCTTCCTTTTGATTTTAAAATAAATATTTTTATCTTGCTTTGAACAATGTACTAATTTTTTGAATCCGGTACCAACAGGTATAACCCCCCCCAAAACAACGTTCTCTTTCAGGCCTTTCAACCAATCAATACGACCTCGTAGAGCAGCTTTTGCTAAAACTCGAGCAGTTTCTTGAAAACTTGCTTCGGATATGAAACTTTGAGTATTCAGAGATGATTTCGTTATTCCCAATAAGATTGCCCGATAACAGATTGCTTCGTCCAAAACACGCCCTGCTCTCTCTGCTCGTAACAATCCAATCAACTCCCCAGGCGAAAAAACATTAGACATTCCATCTTCTGAAACCAACACTTTGGATGTTACTTGACGTACAATAATCTCTATATGTCTATTATGGATCTGTACTCCCTGCGATCGATAAACTTTTTGAATCTTATTAACCAAGGATATACGACTTTGGGCTATGGTTAGTTCAGTTCCAATAAAGAATCCCCATGGGATACCAAGAATCCTTTGGATACGTTCGTCCCAATCTTCAACTCTTCTTTCTAGGTTCATCGCTATTGAATCAATGGAACGAACTTCTAAGATTTGTTCTACTTTTGGAAGACCCTGCGTTATGTCACCGGATCTCGATTTTTCATATATAAATGTAATTAATGTATCTCCTTTATCAACAGTTTCCCCATAATGGCCATGAACAGTTGCTCCGGGAATGACCAAATAGGGCTTAGCTGATCGTATAACTAAAGAGTCAATATGAACAACTAAAATTTGACCCGATTTTTTTATGCGCGATCCATATTTCAATAGACATACATTTTCAGAAATAAATTGTCCAAGATTAATTATTGTCCATGCCTTTTCACAATAATCGTGATGGAGAAAACACCAATTTAATCTGCTATTTTCACCTAGTAAACAGTATTTCAATTGAAGTGCTTTAAGCACTTGAAAAGTCTGTTGAAAATTTTCAAGTAACAAATATTTCTTGAAAAAGACTTGATTATAAGTTATGAAATAATAAGAATTCGCTATTTTCATTTTAGGCACAATAGTACCCAGGGTACAAACAAAATTCCTAATTAGAGTCGGGGGATCCGATTCTTTTGTCGCATTATAATATCTCGAAGTATTGAAGGGGCCGATTCGAGAACAATTGGATGATGACAAGATTCTTAAAGATTGGCATTCCTTATTTCGATTCAACAACGTGCCAAGAGTTCCCTGATGTTGGTGAAATGATTGAATCTTCGCCTTGGGCTCAAAAGGATTTATATTGGTACGATCTAATTTATCATTATTGGAAACCAATCCTGAATCTGCCGTATCATACCTTTTTACGGTATACAAAATAATGGACTTTACTAACTCAATTTTGATGAAATAACGAAACAAACCATTTGCCCTTATTTCAACAAAAGAAGCATAAACCTCTTCTTCTATACATCCCTTTTTTCCTGGATTCCAATTTAATACTAAGCAAGTCCGAACTAATTGAATACTTGTGTGAGAAATTCCTCGAATTGACTTGCCATTTCCATAAAGTATATAATTACAAATTCGAAATTGGACATTCTCCTTTTCCTGCAAGAGATCCTGAGGAAAAAGTATTGCGAAATTTATCCCATCAGTTCTTTCATATGTGACTACGGGCCGAACTAAAACAAAATACTTTTTTTTGGTAGGTGTAATACGTTGGACATAGATCCAAGTTTTCAATTTTTTTGATCCCTTAGACTTTTTTTTTTCCATTACTGGAGGTATCAAAATGCCGCTGTGCCTAGATATTTTATCCGTCTCCCCAGGAAAATGAATATCTCCAGAAAAAATTTGAAGTTCCATATTTTTTTTTTTTCTCTCCACCCGGACTAATCCACCTACTCGAGTTCTTGTATTTATATTTAGAGCAAGTTGTGTATCTACCCCAACGATACTATTGTTTCGAACCATTATGGGTGAAGATACGGGTAAGATATGCACTTCCTCGGGAATGAAAAAAAATCTATCTACTCTCATTTGCATTTGGGATTTCGTACTCAATTCTTTTGCTCTTCGATACTCAATAAAATCCTCTTTTTTTACGATTGAATCTATTTCGGCAATCCCATATTTAGTAATTCCCGAGCTGCTTCTTCTGTATCGCGTATCATCAAAATACGCAAAAATACTATTTCTACGTAAAATACCATTTATAGGTATTTGAATCGAAATACCAAAACAGGGTATTAATTTATTTTCTCGTTCTTGATCATATTGTAAGGGAATCACGAGTCTATTTCTTCGCTTTTTCGCCAAGGAATCATTGACTTGATGAATCGAAGGATCTATGAAATTCCAATGACCATTGGATATGATTTGATAAGGTTTTGAACAATTCAGAATTTCTCTATCTTTTTTACCAAAGATATATTTTTCTTCGACAGAAAGAGAATTAGCATTCATTTGATCTTGATCTTTGTGGAGTGAAAAAGAAACTATACTGGATCTACCTAGACCCCCTGCTAATATCCATAAATGACTTGTTTTTGGTAATATATGAACATTACTATATGGATATTCGGACGCATGATAGACATCAGTACTCCAGTGCATTTCTCCTTTTGACTCAGAATAAATATGTTTTCTAACCCTCTCTTTAAAATGAAAAGGGGGCGTTCCGACACGAATTTCGGCAATCACTTGTTCAGATTCTACATATTGATCATTTTGAACTAAAATCAAACTTTTTGTTGGGATACTCACATTATGTATAATATTTCGACTCTCAATAGTTACATACAAGTCTATAAAACATAGAAAAGCAGGATGCCCATGACGGGTACGTGTGGGATGAACCAAATCCTCATCAAATTTTATTTTTCCGCTATAGGGAGCTCGTACATGTTCGGCAGTACCACCTGTGAAGACTCCGCCGGTATGAAAAGTTCTTAATGTTAGTTGAGTTCCCGGTTCTCCAATTGATTGACCCGCAATAATGCCTACGGCTTCTCCCAACTCGACCAGGTCACCATGAGTAGAACTTCGGCCATAGCATAATTGACAGATCCAAGATGTACTTTTGCAAGTAAAAGGGGTTCTAATATATATTGGGTGTGCCTGAAAGGTTATTAATCGGTTGACAAGTCCAATTCCAATATCTTTATTTCGAGTGGCAATGCATCGTAGACCAATATATATATCTTCTGCTAATACACGACCAATTAGTGTTTGGATAAAAATTTGTTCCGTGATACCATTTCGAGGAGGACTCACGGAAATACCCCGGATAGTACCACAGTCCGTTCTACGCACAAGAATGTGTTGAACTACTTCAACAAGTCTACGCGTGAGGTATCCAGCATCTGATGTTCGTACAGCAGTATCTACAACTCCTTTGCGAGCTCCGTAACAAGAAATTATATATTCTGTCAAAGAAAGTCCTTCGCGTAAATTACTTTGAATGGGTAAATCAATCATTTGTCCTTGAGGATCCAACATTAATCCTCTCATACCTACTAATTGGTGTACTTGAGATGGATTTCCTCTAGCCCCCGAAAAAGACATTAGATGAACTGGATTAGAGGGATCAGTCATCCGAAAATTAGGATTCATTTCTTGTCTTAAATATTCACTTGTAGCATACCATATCTCAATGGATTGACGTAATTTTTCTACCACGTGTACATTTCCATAATGATGGTTTTTATCTAAAATAAAACTTTGTTGTTCAACATCTTGGACTAACCATCCCTTAGAAGGTATTGTTAAAAGATCATCAATTCCTAATGAAACAGATGTAGCAGTGGCTTGATGGAACCCCAAAGTCTTCACTTGATCCAGGATATGGGATGTATATGCCATTCCGAAATGATCGATTAATCTGCTAATAAGTCGTTTCATAGCAGTTCCATCTATCACCTTATTGTGAAAGACCAGATCGGCTCGTTCTGCCATAAGGACCTCCATATTCTGCTGAGTAAGATTCAACAATGCAATAGGCTTGGGTCAGTGATTCGAAAACTTCCTTTCCTTAATCTTTATTCACACAGAAATGAAATTCAGAAATTATGATACGAGTTCAGTTGGGGAGACGCGAATTACCGCGAGTATGGGCATCGCTAATAGAATTTTATTAGTTTTTCTTTTTAGTTTTAGAGTGTATGAGTTATATAGCCTATGAGTAGGCCCGACAAAACCCCTGTATGGCCTCTTCTATTTCTCGATAAAAAGAAAGGTGACCCACAGTAGTTCGAATGTATATACAACGAATTTCTCTTTTGACAGTTCCTACTATTTTATAGTGCTTATAAATCTCATTAGCATTACCAAAAGATTCATATTGAATTTCAAGGGGAACTTCTCTTGAACCAACAACGCGTTGATCTAGTCTCCACCGGAGCCACAAAGGACTATCAAAATGGATTCGTTTCTGCCGATAAGCTCCAAGTGCATCATACGAACTAGAAAAATACGGTTCGTTCTCTTTTGTATACTTACAGTCATTATTGTTAACTGTTTCCTTTTTATAATTTATGCAATTCTCATTATACCTATTTGCACAAATACCTCGGGGATTCCCGATCGTTAATACATAAAGTCCAATAAGCATATCTTGAGTTGGTACGGAAACGGGATCCCCGATAGCTGGAGATAATAGATTCATATGAGAAAACATAAGTAAACGAGCTTCTGCTTGAGCTTCCAAAGATAAAGGTACGTGAACAGCCATTTGATCCCCATCAAAGTCTGCATTAAAGCCCTTACAAACTAATGGGTGTAAACAAATAGCACGTCCCTCCACTAAAATAGGTTGGAACGCCTGTATGCCTAATCTATGCAGGGTGGGCGCTCTATTCAACAATACAGGATGCCCCTGCATAACTTCTTGAAGTATTTCCCATACAATGGGTTCTTTTTCCCGAATTTTGCTTTTAGCAATTCCTGTGTTAGAAGCAACATGTTGTCTAATTAGAGCTCGAATTACAAATGTTTGGAATAGCTCTATTGCTATTTCTCGAGGTAATCCACATTGATGTAATGAAAGTAAAGGACCCACAACAATTACGGAGCGCCCCGAATAATCGACTCGTTTACCAAGCAGAGTTTCACGAAATCTTCCTTCTTTGCCTTCAATTACATCGGAAAATGACTTGTAAATCTTATTATGACCATCTCTCATTGGTTGTCCGCGGATCCCATTATCAAGAAGTGTATCCACAGCCTCTTGTACCAATTTCTTCTGACACATTACTAATTCCCCTGGTGTCGATCTACTTGTTACTAATAGATCGGTAAGAGTATTGTTCCGATATATGACTCTTCTATAGAGTTCATTCATATCCGAACTCATTAGTTTTCCCCCGTCTATCTGAATGATTGGTCTCAACTCAGGAGGAAGAACTGGTAATAGGCACAAAACCATCCGTTCTGGGTCTACATTTGTTCGAATAAAATGTTTAGCTAATTCTATGCGCCTAACCAAAAAATCCTTTCTTCTTCTAATTTTTGTATCTTCCCATTCATTTCCTGCGAACTCTTCGTCTACTAATTCTTTCCATTCTACCAAAGAATTATCTATAAGAATTCGCAAATCCGAATCGGATAATTGTTCTCTGATAGCACCTGCCCCCGTAGAGATTTCTCTATTCCGAAATGTCTCGAAACCTTGAGTAGTAAAAAAAAGTGGAATGCTATATTTCCAGGATTGTATTTCATATTCGAATGAACCTCGTAATCGTAAGAAAGTAGGTTTTTTAGCTATGGGCCTAGCAAAAGAAAAATTGAGATAGGTTGCTATAGGATTGGATTCCCCCCTCTCACAATCGGACGTGAAGGTTTCCTTTCATCCGGCTCAAGTAGGTACACCAAATAAATAAAAAAATAAATAAAGGGGTTCTTCTTCTTCAACTTTTTTTGATCAACCCCTATTAATCTAAAAATCGAAAAAGCTACTCTTTACTCAAGTTTCCATTAAGGTCCAACTTTTCATTGATTTATTCTTATATTCTTATCTTATTTTCTTTTCACTCTACCTTTTTTTACTTTGATTTTCTCTTTGATGTTTACGAAAAAAAAAAAAAAGAAATGTGAAATTCTTGAGTAGTCTATTTCCCTTCAAATGATTAATACCCTGAAAGGAATATCTTGGGACTTGTAAAGGATTGATTTGTATATATATTGTATTTTTGTATTTTGTAGTGTTCCATTAGATCTTTTTTAGGTCTCTACTCACCTCGATGGTTATGCCATGATACCCCTTGAAGCATATATGCGATAAATAGACTCCTGTAACCATGTTATATTCGTTTGCCTTACCAGAATTTCTCTCTAAAGGAAATGGAATGTAGAATTCCACAACAAACAAAATTCCATTTTTTTACCGAGGCATAACTAGCTATTCCTATATTATCTGTTACGGAATCAACCATAGATCAATTCCCCTTTTGAAGTTTTGGATGAACCCATAATTCTGAGCTTCATGCTACTCCTCCCAAGACACATGTCAGAGCCCGGGGCATCCCAATCAGATTGAATGGGATGACAGTTTCTCAGTACGAATCTGTCAAATGACAATTTCGATCAAATCACACATCGCAATATACTAGGCCCTCTAATTCCCTAAGGGACTTATCTAAAAGATTCGCAATATAACTAGGAAGACGTTTCAAATACCACACATGAGTCACTGGACATGCGAGTTTGATGTATCCCATTTGATACCTTCTTATCCGAGAATCAACAAATTCCACCCCGCATTCTTCACAATATTTCGGTTCTTCTTTTTCAGCCCCAATCACTCGGTAATTTCCACAAGCACAAATCCCACTTTTTATGGGTCCAGAAATTCTTTCACAAAATAATCCATCTTTCTCTGGTTTATTGTTTTTATAATGAAAAGTATAGGGTTTTGTCACCTCTCCAACTATCTCTCCATTGGGTAGAATTTTATTTGCCCAAGCCATTATTTGTTGAGGGGAAACTAGTTCAATTCGAAGTTGTTGATGTTTATACTGATCAATCATAGAATAGAAATTCTGATTCATTGAGATCAAGCTTCCTTCCTATGCATCTGGAAGTTATTTTCAGATACAAGGAAATGATTCAGTTCCAGGACCAAAGATCGTAGTTCTCGAACGAGCAATCGAAAAGATTCTGGAGCACCTTCTGGATTAGGTACTGTTCCTCCACTAATCATAGCACCAAGTACTTCTTGACGAGCTCTAAGATGATCAGATTTATAAGTAAGCATCTCTTGTAAAATATGAGCAACACCAAATCCTTCTAGAGCCCAAACTTCCATTTCTCCTACTCGTTGTCCCCCTTGTTTGGCCCTCCCTCTAAGGGGTTGTTGTGTAACAAGTGCGTAATGCCCACTGGAACGTCCATGTATTTTATCATCAACTTGATGAATTAATTTCAGGATATAAGAATTTCCTATTAAAACAGGTTGTTCAAAAAGATCTCCTGTTCTTCCATCAAAGATTCTGCTTTTTCCCGGATATTCGGGTTCAAAGACCCATGGATTTTTTGTTTGTTTACTGGCTTCATATAATTCAGAAAACACTAGTTTTCTTGAGGCTTCTTGCTCATATCTCTCATCAAAGGGTGCTATTCTATAATGTCTCTTTAGCAGGTACCCCGCTAACCCGAGCGAACATTCCAATATCTGTCCCACATTCATTCGTGAGGGGACTCCTAATGGGTTGAATACCATATCAACGGGTGTTCCATCTTGTAAATAGGGCATATCTTGTCTAGACAAAATCTTCGAAATTATACCTTTATTACCATGCCTTCCAGCTACTTTATCACCCACTTTTATTTCACGTTTCTGTAAAATATATACACAAATTCTTTTTGGATTAGAATAGGAACCCCCCTTTCTATGGATCCATCTCACATCAATAACTCGACCCCTTCCACCTATAGGTAGTCTTAGAGAAGTTTCCTTTGACGTGGATACCTGAATACCAAGTATAGCTCGTAATAATCTATCCTCCGGAGCGTATGACGATTCATTTGCTGCCTGAGGTGTTAATTTACCTACTAAGATATCACCTGCTTCGATCCAAGATCCCAACATCGCAATTCCGTTTCTGTCTAAATTTCGGAGTAAATGAGCCTCTAAATGCGGGATCTCCTTAGTTATTTTTTCAGGACCTTGACTTGTTACATGAGCCTGAATTTCATATTTCCGGATGTGAAAAGAAGTATAAATATCTTCATAAACGAGACGTTCGCTAATTAGTACTGCATCTTCAAAATTGTAACCTTCCCATGGCATATAAGCTACTAATACATTTTTTCCTAAAGCGAGTTCCCCACCAGCTGTAGCCGCACCACCCGCTAGAATTTGTCCCTTTTTTATGTATTTACCCCGGCGAACCTGAGTTTTTTGATGCATACAAGTATTTTTGTTGGAACGTTGATACATAGCTAATGGCAAACTGAGAGTATCGCCAGTACTTGAGAAAATGATCTTGTGAGTATCAGTATAAATGATTTTTCCCTTGCGTTCGGCTATAGCTGAAATCCCCGAATCTAGAGCCGTTTGACCTTCCAACCCAGTTCCAACAATGCACTTCTCGGATCGAGAAAGTGGAACTGCTTGGCGCTGCATATTAGAACTCATTAAAGCTCGATTCGCATCATTATGCTCGATAAAAGGAATGAGAGAAGCTCCAATCGAAAAATATTGGAAGGGAAAGATGCTTCTAAGATGAATCTCTTCCCATGCAATAGTCAGGAATTCCTGACGATATCTAGCTGTAACAACCTGTTGTTCTTGAATACCCCGATTCAAGGCCAAAGAATTTCCTGTTGCTACCATATAATATTCATCTCTATTTGGTGATAAATAAACCATCTGTGCCTCTTTTGATCTCTCAGATAATTCATAAAATGGACTCTTTATAGATCCCCAATAACTAACCTTCACATGAATAGCTAAGGATCCAATAAGTCCAACATGAATTCCTTCGGACGTGTCAATTGGACAAATACGTCCATAGTGACTCGGGTGGATATCTCGTATCCGAAAACTAGCAGTTCTCCCCCTCAATCCTCCAGGACCCAAATAACTCCATTTTCGTCCATGAACAATTTGTGTCAACGGATTAGTTTGATCCAAAACTTGAGATAAAGGATGTAGGCCAAAAAAGGATTCATAAGTAGTTGTTAATGAAGTGGAAGTTACCAAATTTTTAGGAGTCGGTATCAATTTATGCCTAATTGCTCCACATATAGTTCCTCGAACCACATTTTCTAAACGAACAAGAGACAATCCAAATTGATCCTGTAATAGATCTGCTACAGAACGAATACGTTTATTTTTCAAGTGATTAATATCGTCAAGTGTACCCATTCCCAATCTCAGTCCAATCAAATGATCCACAGCAGCCAATAGATCTCGTGGTAACAAAAATGTATTATTTTGGGGTATATCAAGATTGAGCCTCCGGTTCATATTTCGTCGACCAATCTTTCCTAATTCACATCTTTGTTTAAAAAATTTCTTTTGTAACTCCTTGCATAAGGACTCAGAAAATACCGGATCCCCCCCTACACAGGCAAATTGTTGATAAAACTCCAAAATAGCATTTTCTTTTGACCTAATCTTTTTTTTCTCTTTATCATTCAGGAAAGACAAGAAAATTTCAGGATAACAAACATTATATAGAATTTCTCTTATATTCGAACCTATAGCTGATGATAAAACTAGAATAGATATTTTTTGTTTTCTACTTATGCGGGCCCAGATCCTTGCTTTTCTATCAATTTCTAATTCTGGCCTTCCCCCCCAATCCGATATTATAGTACTGGTATAGACATAAATTCCGTTCTGTTCCAATTCTGAACGGTAGTAAATACCGGGACTTTGTAATATTTGGTTGATTACAATTCGGTATATTCCATTTACTATAGAGGTTCCAAAAGAATTCATTATAGGTATGTTTCCAATGAAAACGGTTTGTTCTTGCATATTTCTACCGTTTTTCCAAATTAATGCCGCCGATACATATAATTCCGAAGAATATGTGAGTGATTCATACACAACATCTCTTTCTTTTAAAAAAGGCTCTACCAATTGATATGTTTCCACAAATAATTGAAATTCAATTTCGTGATCTCTATCTTCAATTTTTGGAAACTTATGAAATTCTTCCGTCAAGCCCTGATTAAGGAACCTACAAAATCCCTCAAATTGTATATGACTAAATCCAGGTATTGTGGACATTCCCTCATTTTCATTCTGGAGCATATGAATCTGAAATTTCCTCTGTATTTAAAAAATCCCTATTGGCTTGGCTCACTATTCATAGAACCATACCGATTGATCTAGCAATGATGGAATGAATATTCTATTTACTGAATCACATAAAATTTTAGCCACAATTTGATCCATATCCATATATATATATATATCATAATCATACGTAATATATCATAATCATACGTACGAATGGAAGCAAGACAGAGAAATGCAAAGTATTTCTGACGCAAGTTTGAATTGGAGCCAGGTACAAATATCAAATATCAATTGTAATATTACAAAAATGAATTAAGGAATTCAGGATTCAATCTAACTGAGATAACAATCAGGAACAACATAGAGTTTTTATTTTTTTAGCACGCGCACTGGACGAATTATCAAATATTTCTTGGTATATGATAAAAATAAAATACAATTGAATTGCGTATGTCATAGCCATAGGAGTAATATTTAGGAAATACATGCCAATATAGCGATCTAGTTATCCATATATCACATATTTTCTTTTCTCATAATTTAGCTTGGTGCAACATAGGTCAGGTCGCATTCGATCATAATGTTTCTTTTGATTCTTATTCAATGCAAAATTCAAGCACGATAATCCTATATAGGGATATGTTTGATAACCCCAGGCTCAGCGTATCCAAATTTATGTTATGGGGTTTACATATGCACATAGATTGTATTAGAATTTATAATGGAATATTCAGTTAACTAAGATTCAATAATTCAGTAACGATTTCATTATTCTAAGTTTTCATTTGCTCTGAATTTGACAGTCGGTAGCGAGGGACGGATTTCTATAGAAAGGTGAAAAGAGTTTACGCGACGCTGAGATACAATCAATCGACGAAAACCAAAACCAATACAAATCCTTTTTTTTTTTTTGTAAAGGATAATGAAAATGGGATTCAAGCTCCAAAAAGAAATTCAGACAGGAAAAAATTCAAATAAAAATGAGTATAGGAATAGAATCTATAGAATATAGATCAAATTGTTATCCTGGAATTTTGAATTAGGCGACATGGCCAAGCGGTAAGGCGGAGGACTGCAAATCCTTTATCCCCAGTTCGAATCTGGGTGTCGCCTTATCAACAAAAAAGATTGGGAATTTCTTAATCCTGCTTTGACTAATTCTTGCTCCGCAAAAGCATAGGCAAGAGACTAGGCCTATCTATTAGACTTTATTTTGACCCATAGGACCTGCAAAAGACTTTCTAACTTTCTCCAAATTGAAAATCTAGGATCTGAAGGTACCAATAAATCGAAAACAACCCAATCGTATTGATTACAACTTTGAGATATTATGAATTGAATCAAATATCAAATAAAAGAATAATAAGGAAGAAGAAATAGGGAAAATTCCATTTTGGCACCAAAACTAGGAGAACTAGGAAAGTAATAAGGAAATCTTAGTGTTTCTAAGAGACATTCCATTTTGTCTTATAAGGTTTAATAAAGGATTGACTATAAAGACTCCCTAATTAATCTTACACTATACCTTTCTTTTTCTTAATCTTGAGTTAGTATCTACTCATTCTGTTTGGAATGAAATTAGATTAGATAGGCTGATGGAAAATTGATTTACCAATTGAACTGAAGATAGAAGAGACTTTGTATTCAGGCCCTGAATGTTCAGAAATGAAATACAAATAGTGTAATGGCTATTCTTTCTTTTATGAATATCTCCGTTTTTCTTCTATTTCATTATTTCATTTATCATTGAATTACTTATAATAGAACAGAATTCACTTTTATGAATATTGCTTAATATACTTACTCTTATTTTAGATATTAGAATATTATGTTCTATATATATTTTCAATTTCCATTCTTTCTTATTCAATAGAATTCTATTTCTATTGAATAAGAAAGAATGGAAATTGAATAAGAAGACGAGTGCATTTATGAAATTGTTTCATCAATAGCCGTGTTTTGACTCTGCGTCATTGATTCCACTATGATTATAAATCAATACTAGGTTAATTTTTTCATTAGAGATAGGGGACATTATTCACATGGATATAGTAAGTCTCGCTTGGGCTGCTTTAATGGTAGTGTTTACATTTTCTCTTTCACTTGTAGTATGGGGAAGGAGTGGGCTTTAGAGATAGGAATATTCCTAATTGAGTACTTTACTGAAGAATAGAATTGTATAAATTCTAATTGTTTTGGGAAAGTTTCCAAACAAATTTCTAGAAGATAGTATCTTCGTCTTGTTCTTGAATTTTTGTTATGATTCCTTTTTTTTTGATAAAAATGCATACAAATGGGTGTAGAGAAATGGGTGTAGAGAAAAAATATAGAATTTAAGTGCTGTTTCATTAATCTATTTCATATATTCAATGTATATTTGATTTTCTATTTGAATTAGATATAGATTTTCAATTCATCTATTAATCTATTAATCTATCTAAGACTAAGAATATGAAATATTCTACATATAGTGTGGTAGAGAGAGCTATATATAGCTCTATCTACCACACTATACCATATACTTCTGATTTCAGCCCAATCATTTCATTATAGAATTTTCAAT